AGCAGTTACGTATCTAGGACCCCTGACGCAAATGGATGCGTCACGAGTTCCATACAGATGACTTCTCAATACAATTTCTTTCAAATTCATTAAAATTGCATGTACTGATTCTTCAATACCGACTATCGTAGAATATTCATGTGGTACCTTTTCAGATTTTGCACGTGTAATACATGTTCCTTCTATTTCTCCAAGTAAAGCCCTTCGCATTGCGATACCTATCGTATCTGCTTGGCCTTTCATAAGCGGGGCCAAAATGAAACGGCCATAATAAAGACGCTTACTGTCTGTTCTTGATTCAACACACTTCCACTGTAGTGTCCGAGTGGATACTGCTACTTCCTCTCGAACCATAATAATATTATTCTTTTTTCAGATCATTGAATCATTTATTTCTCTTGAAATCCGTTCAATTCTTATTTCTACACACGTCTTTTTTTAGGAGGTCTACATCCATTATGTGGCATAGGGGTTACGTCACGTACGAAACTTAATAGTATACCACTTCTACGAATAGCTCGTAATGCTGCATCTCTTCCGAGACCAGGACCCTTTATCATGACTTCTGCTCGTTGCATACCCTGATCCACTACTGTACGAATAGCATTTCCTGCTGCGGTTTGAGCAGCAAATGGTGTCCCTCTTCTTGTGCCTCTGAATCCACAAGTACCAGCGGAGGACCAAGAAACCACCTGACCTAGTACATCTGTAACAGTCACAATGGTATTGTTGAAACTCGCTTGAACATGAATAACTCCTTTTGGTATTCTACGCCCACTCTTACGTGAACCAATACGCCCATTCCTACGTGAACCAATTCTTGGTATAGGTTTTGTCATATTTTATCATCTCATAAATATGAGTCAGAGATATACGGATATATCCATTTCATATCAAAACAGATCCTTTATTTGTCCATCGGGTCCTTTAGAAAATCCCTTTTTCTTTTTAGAAAGATTACCCTTGTCTCTGTTTATGTCTCGGATTGAAACAAATTACTATAATTCGTCCCCGCCTACGGATCAGTCGACATTTTTCACAAATTTTACGAACAGAGGCCCTTATTTTCATATTTGTTATTCCTTACCTTAATTCCGAATCTACTCCTTGGAAGAAAATAAGTCTCTTGAAATTTTGAACCTCGAATTGTATTCCCACGAAAGGAATGTTTAAAAATCCACCTACACCTAATCGTTTGAATCTTTGTTGCGAAGTCTATAAATTATACGTCCCCTGGTTGAATCATAACGACTTACTTCGATTTTTACTCTATCTCCTGGTAGTATCCGTATAAAACTTCGTCGGATCCTCCCCGAAACATAACCTAGAATCAGATCTTCATTATCTAAACGAACCCGGAACATACCATTGGGAAGTGATTCAGTAATTAAACCTTCATGAATCAATTTTTGTTCTTTCATTCCAGGTAACCCCCTTGAAGTATCAACTAATGGAGGAGGAGTGATATTAAACAACCCGTCTTTCCTCTCCTTTTTCACAAATAGGAAGTTACGGATCAACTTCGGATACCAGAAGGATCACCATATATAACACAAAACTTCTCCTCCAATTCCTTCTAGTCGAGCTTCTCGATCTGTCATTATACCTCTAGAAGTAGAAAGAATTACAATCCCCATTCCACCTAAAATCCTAGGAATTCGTTGATAGTTGGAATAGATTCGTAGACCGGGTCGGCTGATACGCTTTAAAATATTTCTATATGTTCCTTTCCTATTTCTTCTATGTCGCAGGGTTGAAACCAAGAAATATTTGTTGTTTTCCCGATGTTTCCTAACGTTTTCAATAAAACCTTCTCGTAGAAGTATTTTAACAACGCTTTCGGTCATATTAGTAGATGCTATTCGAACTGTTCCTTTTTTATCCATGTCGGCATTTCTTATAGAAGTTAATATATCGGCAATAGTGTCCCTACCCATGACGAACTATAATTATTGGTGCCTCCTAATTTTGATATAATCAACATGTTACGTTTTTTTTTATGTGAATTTTTGATTCTTTATTTATGAATTATTAAAAGTATATGCGTGAAACAAAATCTACTAATTGATCCATTTCAGATACCCTACTATATCATGGTCTCATCTACTAGTATTTATAATACCTCAGGAGCTAATGAGACTATTTTAGTGAAATTCAACTGTCTCAATTCTCGAGCGATCGCTCCAAAAACCCGAGTTCCTTTTGGATTTCCTTCTTGATCAATGACAACTGCTGCATTGTCATCATATCGTATTATCATACCGTTGTCACGTCTGAGTTCTTTACATGTACGTACAATTACAGCTCTGATCACTTCTGATCTTTCGAGAGGCATATTGGGCACTGCTTCTTTTATTACAGCAACAATAACGTCACCAATATGAGCATATCGGTGATTACTAGCTCCTATGATTCGAATACACATCAATTCTCGAGCCCCGCTGTTGTCCGCTACATTCAAATGGGTCTGAGGTTGAATCATATCATTTTTTTTTTTAATCTGTTTTTTCAATGCAAAGGTCGAAGGAAAAAAGAAAGAAATATTGTCTGTCCAGAAATAAAGAAATCCGCGATTGTTTTTTTCATCATAAATACCCCTTTGGTTCCACATCCCTATCCTGAAATAATGAATTGCGTTCGTATAGGCATTTTGCACGCAGCTATTTTAATAGCTGCTCTGGCTACAGTTTCCGATACTCCGCCCATTTCATAAAGTATTCGACCCGGCTTAACAACAGATACCCAATATTCGGGAGATCCCTTCCCCGAACCCATACGGGTTTCCGTAGGTCTTACTGTAACGGGTTTGTCGGGAAATATACGGACCCATATTTTTCCCCCACGGCGCGCATATCGTGTCATTGCTCGTCGCCCTGCTTCTATTTGTCTAGATGTGATCCAAGCGGGTTCAAGTGCCTGAAGAGCATATCTACCGAAACAAATATGATTGCCTCGATAAGATATTCCCTTCATTCTTCCTCTATGTTGTTTACGGAATCTGGTTCTTTTGGGGTTATAGTTGATGGTTGTTTCTCAACCTCATCTCTACTACAGAACCGGACATGAGAGTTTCTTCTCATCCAGCTCCTCGCGAATGAAACGATTCAATAATATTACAGATACACATGTATTTATTGAATAATAAACTAAATCATGGGATTTATTGATATTGAATCTGTCACGTAGGAATCTGTGTATCTTGTATATATAGCTAGACGTATATTTCTATATATAGAAGATAATGCCTTTGCTTTATTTTTATAACGAATCCTTGACCTTTACCGAATCGGCCAAAATTTTGCAATTCAATAAGGGTTTCGCGGGCGAATATTTACTCTTTCAATATTTGTTTCATTCGTAGGGTCAACCCATGGCCTCTCAGAATAAATCAATTGGTTCCTGGTTGGTTCCGCCATCCCACCCAATGAATCATTAGGATTCGTTTTCAATAGAATCTTCTGCAGTCACAGGTTCCGTCGTTCCCATAGCTTCTCCATTAATGGCTAGGCCTGAACTCTGCAATGGAGCTCCTCAATTCAAGTTCGTTCCCAAGTCAATCTCCTCAGTCTCTATTGACTCGAGGCTCTTTATTATTGGTATTTTTCCTATGAACCGTATTCATCTAATTATGGACGAATCAGTATTGATGCTTTATCACACTGCCTTTTATGAGATGATTCATAATAGACCATACATATTGGAATCATATACCATTGATATTCTCCTTCTCTCTTTCTCTCGTCCTTCCATTTACCCACATCCCTCTATTTTCGCTTCACAATCCATAATCAGATTGATTTTTCCTTTATGGAAAAAAGATTTCAGTTGCTACAACTATATGATTGACACATCATATAGTGACTGGTTCCTTGGATCTCGATAATACGAAGCAATGAGCTGGTTCTAAGTTCTATAGTTATTAGTTAGGGGCCAGTCCTTTTTTTTTGAATCCCAACTCTAAAGAAAAACCAACGAGTCACACACTAAGCATAGCAATTCTACCAAATGATCAATCCAATTTTTATTCAACCCTATAGAATTAGAATTGCTCATTTTTCATTGAAGGGAAAAAGAATAGTTTGTCGTTTTTTGTTCTATCACTGGATAGAATGGCAAGGAAAGGCCCATTATTGCTCGTCTACAAATATCCAAATTTTGATGCCTAATACCCCATAGATAGTTCGAACTGTATGGGAACAATGATCAATTTTAGCTCGAATGGTTTGTAGGGGAACCCTACCTTCTCTGATCCATTCGACACGTGCAATTTCTTTTCCGTCGATACGTCCTGCAATTTGTACTTGAATTCCTTTTGTATCCGCTTGTTCAGCTAATTCAATAGCTTTTTTCATTGCCTTTCGAAAGGAAACTCTATTCTTTAATTGTAGAGCTATATATTCTGCAAGAATATTAGGTTGTCCATAAGGTTTTGCAACTCTTGTGATAGCAATGTTAAGTCTCCGGTTCACAGAATGAAATCCTTTTTGTACATTGATCTGTAATTCTTCGATTCCTCGTGTTCGACCCTCTATTAACAAATTTGGAAATCCAATATAGATTATGACCTGGATCAGATCGATTTTTTTTTGAATCTCTATATGTGCAATTCCTTCGAAACCCGAGGATATTCTCCTATTTTTTTGTACATAATTCTTGATACAATCTCGTATTTTTTCATCTTCCTGGAGACCTATGGAATAATTTTTTGGTTGCGCGAACCAAAGGGATCTATGCTTTTGGTTTTCCCCACCAAGTCGGAAACCAAGGGGATTTATTTTTTTGCCCATATTTTTCTTCTCTCTCTTTCTCTTTTTTTTCTCTCTCTTTCTCCAAATATCTCTCTATTATAGGATCTTTCCATTGATCCTTTGTTTCTAAATATATATCCTGATCCGTTTTCTTTTTAGAGCTATCCCTCACTACAATAATTATATGACAGGTGGGTCTTTTTATCGGATAACTACGTCCTCGAGCCCGAGGTTTTAACCTTTTCACGATAG